CCCTGGGGGTAGGGTACTGCGAAAGGAAGTTGATCGTGGATTATCAATAAGCCTGAAATTGATTCTTCCTGGGTCGATGCCCGAGCGGTTAATGGGGACGGACTGTAAATTCGTTGGCAATATGTCTACGCTGGTTCAAATCCAGCTCGGCCCAATAATTCGCCGATCCGCCATGAAATGATATAACCCATTTGTTGTTTTCCCGAAATGCTCGATCCCAATAGTAAAAAAAAGTAAAATTTTTTGATATATCTCTGCCACTATTTATTTACTCTATTTAACTTTAATTTATTTTTTTTTCCAACAAGTTATGATTTTTCTAATGATCTAGATTCATATCTGGATCGGTAAGTGTAAAGGCTAAGGACAAGAGTAAAATAAAGAAAAAAGAACTTTTTCATTGAAAGATTGATTATCCAATTGATTTGGCAATAACGAAAAGATTATTAGTAATCCATGCCGCTTTCGCTAAGGTGCATATCCATATGGATATCAATCTATCACTCACTTCTCTATTCCAGCATGGCAATTCTAATCAAAAATCTAAGTCGAAAGGGTTTGAATGAAATCATTAAGAATAGGTATACTGTACACTGTATTTTATTATGTTATTTCCCTGGGATTGTAGTTCAATTGGTCAGAGCACCGCCCTGTCAAGGCGGAAGCTGCGGGTTCGAGCCCCGTCAGTCCCGACGGATCCAAATCCAATAAAAAAATACATCAATTCGTCTCTCCATTTTTCTGTGAAAGGGAGTACAAATAGCAGAATTGCATTACCAGCGGGATCCCTCTTATTTTTTTTCATTTCGATTCGATTGTTTCTTTGGGTTTGGTTAAAATCAATGGTAAGGTAAGTGTAAAGGCGGTTAGATGATACTTCATCAGATGGTTGTACAAGGATCAGATGATTGTACAAGGAAGGCGGTAAGTTATAGAAAAGAATGTAAAAGAATGATAAATAAAAAGATAAATTAATTTAAAGGAATTTTTGATTGGATCAGGAATCAACCTTTGAATTCGGTATGGATAAAAGATCTTCCTATGTTATACTATTCAATTCTTGACGATGAATCGATTTGATAGCCCAGATATTGTTATTCATGATATTGATCGATTCGATTACATCGAGACATAATTCATCCCATTGAATTTACAGACGAAAGATTTATCATCTCTATGGGATTAAATCCCGAGTTATTGCCAATTAAAGAAAAATGAAACGATGAAATTATGGAAGTAAATATTCTTGCATTTATTGCTACTGCACTGTTCATTCTAGTTCCTACTGCTTTTTTACTTATAATATACGTAAAAACAGTAAGTCAGAGCGATTAATTTGAATTAAACTTGACTTTTTAGTTCTTATCAATGATTGAAGAAAAGAAATAAAACGAAAAAGATTCAAATTTCGCGTCTTAAATGAATGAAATGAGCGAAATAGAATCATCAGTGTTCTATGAGAGACGATAGTATGGTAGAAAGAAAAATATGAATCTTTCTACCATACTATCTAGTATTGTTATTGTACTGTATAAAGTTTACTGTCTGAAGATACAGGTTAATTTAAGATATATCAATCTACATTATTATCTTCATATATATAGCTATCAATTCCATATATATAATTATATAGTGTCGTGTCCCAATTCTATTTATTCATCTAGTTCTATTTGATTTGTGTTGATTCCAATTAATAATCTGAAATAATCGAAAGACAACTCTTATTCTTACGATTCTAATTCCTGTATTTCGGATTATTTTTAATATGAATCCCGATATCCATTGAAAGAAAGAATAAAATAAATGAAGGAAAAAAGGGTATGGGTAAAATAAAAGCAAGTAATCTTTTTGTTAGCATTCCGACAAAAAAGTAATTGATTGAGTAGTTGACATAGGATCCGGGGGGTTCCGTGGGAACTTCTTCGGATTTCGAAAAGGATTAGTAAACCTCACTGATTTTAACGTTTGAACCATGATATGAAATGAGTTCGATAAAGCAAGCACAGCCTAAATAAAATTTATAAAATAATAAACCACATAATAAAACAAGCGGTAAGTGCGCAATATGTGACTCGCCCAAGACAATGTTTTATTATGTGTAGTTGTAGTATCTCGGTGGACAACCACTATGTTGTTTCCCATAAAAAATGGGTATCCATGTAATAACAGATTTCTTTTTTCTTTGAACAGTAAAGGGAAAAAAAGGTTCCGTTCTTCCCCATTTCCCATATATAACTTTGGTAAGAGTCGGTTCATCGAAATAGAAAAGTTATGAAGAATACGGTTGGAATCAATTCCCCACCATTTGTATTCCTTTCGAAATACAAACAGTGAAATTCAAATAAAAAAAGGCTTTGCAGAAAGATCTATAAAAAAAAATTGATACAGTTTGATTCCTAAATTCAATTAGTAGTCCTTCTAGAGTCCACTTCTGCCCCATACTACAAGTGAAAGGGAAAATGTAAAGACTACCATTACAGCAGCCCAAGCGAGACTTACT